TGTATGAGTTTTTCGTACCGAGGGTTCGAATCCCTCTCTTTCCGGTTCTGTTAATAGTTTTTAAGAACTTTATCTTTCAAATTTCTTAAAGAATTCTATTTAAATTAAAGATAAAAATAGATAAAATGTTAAGAACATTAAAAAATAAAGCAAGGAATTTTGGTTTTATTTTATTCTTCACGTCCAGGATTACGTCCTGGATCATTAGATAAAAATCCGAAGATGAAGAGAGAAACAAAGAATATTACTACTGTGTAAACAAAGAATTTAAGAGTAAGCATTAGATAATCTCCAAGATCTTTTTTTGGTTTGCAAAAAAAAAAAAAGAAACTAGATTCCCTTTTTTATATCACATATTCCATTTTCACACCAAGAAACGAAGCGGTTTCTAGAAATTTCTAGAAATATAGAAATAGAAAAAAATTTCTAAATTTATTTGTAATAAGAATCAAGTCTTTCATTCCCAAAAATTTTCTTTCATACTTCTTTCATACCTACAATTAGATAGATTGTGGGGAACCCAATGAATGGGGTCTCTTTTGATCGAATGGAAAATCAATCAGAATGAGGAAATGGGGTAATCCAGATTTTTCGCATCTATACAAAAATTGCAATGTTTGAATTCAGGATTTTTATTAGAATTAGAAGACTTATCTGATCTTAGAAATTGTTAGAATTTTTTCTCGAATAAGTCATGAATTCTTCTAGGACAGTATTCAAAATCTTATCGAAAACTTACAGCAGCTTGCCAAACAAAAGCTAATAAAAAAAAGAACAGAGGGATTACTGGCATAACATCTACTATTGGATTCAAAAAAGCGTATGCTTCCGGCAATTTTGTAAACAACAAACTGCTTGAATAAAGGGCAGAATTAAGACAGATCCAAATTAAACTAAAAATATTAAGCATAACAAACATCTTTTTCCTAAAGATAATTGTATTTTGACTTTTGACTGAGTTATTAATATCCCATTGATATAAAATGGATATTTAAAGTAAGGTAGACTAAAAACTTTCAACTCATCCACCCAATCAAAAATCCTTCAATTCTCAATTAAAAAAAGAAAAGAATAGAAGAAATCCTATTTTCATACAATATCTTAATTGAATTATATATTATGATCAAGAAATTTCGTTTAATTCGATATTTACACATATCAAAATCCAAACAACAAGCGAATTCAATTCAGAGATATTTGGCCGGTAATTGACGAAGAACCAATATTAATACTAATATTAATATTCGACTTAATTAGTATTAAATCGAAATCGAAATGGAAATGGGGCGTCGCCAAGCGGTAAGGCAACGGGTTTTGGTCCCGGTATTCGAAGGTTCGAATCCTTCCGTCCCAAAGCATATTGCTTTTCTATATTCTATATTTAATCTCAATTTAAATAAATAGAAATAAAGAGAAAGATTTTCCAAATACCAAATAAAAGTTAGTTGTCTTTTTAAACAACCTTTTGTTGAGGATTTAACATTTGTTGAGGATTTAACAGTATAATAAGTGAAATTCTTCTTTAGTTATTTTTTAATAACTTTTCTCGAAACCAATCATCCCTTTTTCACAAATTCACAAAAGATTGTGTGTTCAAATAAAATAATAGTAATTAAATAGATTTTTTTAAGGAAACGTGGAAACGTTGATTAAAAGAATTTGAACAAAAAAAGGATTTTTTTTTCTAACGAAAAAAGGTATGATAAGGCATTTCATGTTAGAAAAAAAAGCTATTTCTGGAATATGAATAGAATAGAGAGGGAAATCAGAAATAGTAGATAAAATGGTTATGGTATACTTATAGAAAGATATATGTGTAGATATATATGTATATGTGTAGAAATTACCTACACCCTCTTTTGAATATTTCATTAATTACTAATTTAATTTCGATTGTCTTTAATAAAAGATAAAGAAAAGCTCCAGCAAAATCCTTGTCCTGATGACAATAAAGAATCCTTCATGGAGGATAGAGGTCAATAAAAGGCTCCTAGAAACATATAATAAGTTTTATCTCCTCCTCCAACTTGATAAAAATGATTTGAAGTTCTGGTTATGTATATAGAATTAGATAAAATTAGAATGTCAAGGAAATCAAAAAAATCATCAAATTAATTAGAGTCAATTAGATTATGATTTCATTTTTTTTTTTTTTTAATCTTAGTGATAGAAATTAAGACTAAGATTCAGGTGGATGGGACAAATCAAGTAACTAAATGAAGTAATTTAGCCTCAAAATTGGAAAATTTGACATTATCTTCCAATGTGTTGTTTTTCGTTGTTTGGGCTTTCTTAGTCTTCGTATATTGAGAATATCGAATAATTCGGAGAAATTTTTTCGAATTCTTTCTGAATTCTCTTTTTCTACTTACGATTTTTTATTTGTATCTATGTAGATCTTCTCTATGTAGTGCCAATCCAAGTCCTGAGTTTTGATTATTTTCTATTCGACTTATATTCTATATAGTGTTCTATATAATGTTTTTTTATTATGCATTTAATTTGGATTCTTTATTATTCTATAATAAATTGATAGATAGTCCATTTTCTTTTTTTAAATGGAATTCATTTATTTGAGTTAATTCTTTTGTTTTATTCATTCTGTCTTTTTTCTTAACACATTTACATTCATATTGACAACAATGTATTGGATAGGTATAATCCAATCTGGGTAATTGGATCTTATTTGTGGATCCATTTGTCCCTATTTCATAGCTTTACTTTTTTTCTTCATTCAAATACAACTAAAATGATGGGGTTGTCAAAATTTCTGTGATACAATTTGGAAATTTTCCATTTAATTTTAAATTCAATTTAAAGAATTTTAAATAAATATTAAATTAAGAAGGCTTTTCTTAGAATAGTTTAGTTATATCCATATGTCTATTCAATAAATTAATAAAAAGAAATTGAAAAAAAAAGAAATCTTAAGCAATGTGTTAAGCAATGAATAGTGTAAGAAATAAGAAATTTTCTATCAATTTGCACTTTACCTATATTTTCTATTTTTATTTGATTTGAGAACTTTTTCTATTCTTTTTTTATATTATCTTTATCTTATCCCCCCTTTTTTCTTTTGTTCAAGATCGATTCGAATTTTTTTTGTGTTCATTTCTTGCTAGTTTAATTTTTTGATTGTGTCGTACCATTCAATCGTTTTATTTATTTTGATTTTGATTCTATCTCCATAACCTAATTTTTTTATTTGGGTTGCTAACTCAATGGTAGAGTACTCGGCTTTTAAGTGCGACTAACAGCTTTTACGCATTTGTATGAAGAAAGGATTCGTCCATACCATCGGTATGGTTTGTAAGACCATGACTGATCCTAAAAGGAATGAGTGGAAAAAATAGCATGTCATATTAATGAAGAATTCTGAGAATATTTTATTCTTACCAGACCGATTCCAAACCCTGTTTGAATTATTTGTGTAGAACATAACAAAATGAATCAAAGGTGGGTCGAGTTAAAGTTAATATTAATGAATAAATGGATAGAGCTCCACGGCTCCAATTCGAAATTCTAGGGGAACAAAAAAGAAAGGAGCTCTCATTCTTAATTTGAATGATTTTCCAATTAAATTCTGAATTCGATGTTAAAAATCGATGAGTGCCTGATGTGGAAAACCCCACTTTTCAATTTTTTGAATGAGTCCTAACTATTAGCCATTTTACGCCAGGAGGGTGGCTGAATGTGTAGAAGAAAGAGTATATTGATAATCAAAAATTTTCCAAAATCAAAAGAGCGATTGGTTTGAAAAAGTAAAGGATTTCTAATCATTTAGATGGATAAAAAGAAAGGATAGAGAATCCGTTGATGCTTTTACTTAACCTATTTCTGAGGTATCTATTATACCATTTTGTTTTTATGATATCGCACTATGTATCATTTAATAACCCAAGAAATCGCCTATCTTTGCTTCAATCAAATCGAATTGAAAATGAAAATAGAGAAATATCAAAGATATTTCGAACTAGATAGATCTCAAAAAAACGACTTTCTATACCCACTTATGTTTCGGGAGTATATTTATACTCTTGTTCATGATCGTGGTTTCAATAGATCGATTGTATTCGAAAATATGGCTTATGATAGTAAATTTAGTTTACTAATTGTAAAACGTTTAATTGCAGGAATATATCAAAAGAATCTCTTTATTTTGTCTTTTAATGATTCGAACCAAAATCGATTTTTTAGATACAACAAAAAATTGTATTCTAAAATGATATCAGAAGGCTTTTCTGTTATTGTGGAAATTCCATTTTCCCTACAATTAGTATCTTCTTTAGAAAAGTTAAAAATAGTAAAATCTCATAATTTACGATCAATTCATTCAATATTTTCTTTTTTAGAGGGCAAATTGTCGCATTTAAATTATACGTTAGATGTACTAATACCTTATCCCATCCATCTAGAAAAATTGGTTCAAACTATTCGTTACTGGGCGAAAGACTCCTCCTATTTCCATTTATTACGACTCTTTCTTCACGAGTATGGGAATTGGGACCCGTTTATTATTTCAAAGAAATTGAGTTCGATTTTTGCGAAAAGTAATCCAAGATTTTTCTTATTCCTATATAACTCTTATATATATGAATACGAATCCGTCTTCTTTTTTCTTCGTAAGCAATCCTCTCATTTACGATCAACATTTTATCGGGTCTTTCTTGAGCGAATATTTTTCTATGGAAAAATAGAATATTTTGCGGAAGTCATTGCTAATGATTTTGGGGCCACCCTATCCTTGTTCAAGGATTTTTTCACACATTATATTAGATATCAAGGCAAATCCATTCTGGCTTCAAAGAATCCCCCTCTTCTGATGAAAAAATGGAAATATTATCTTGTCATTTTCTGTCAATGTCATTTTGATGTGTGGTTTCCGCCGGAAAAGGTCCATATAAACTCATTATCCAAACATTCTTTTAACTTTTTGAGCTATCTTTCCAGCGTACGACTAAATCTTTCAGTAGTACGGAGTCAAATGCTAGAAATTTCAT